TCAGATGCGAGTGCCGAGTTGTTTCGAGTATCTGAATCCTCGCTCCTGCTTCAAAGCTCAGATAAGAAGGGTTATTTTCCAGTAGAAAACATTTCAGGGTTGAGTTCTTTTCTTTCTTCTGCTTGCTGCTCGCCTCTATCTCTAAAGAAAAAAGGGGCAGCCCTCTACTCGATCGGGGCCTACTATACTCCTTACCATTAAAGGACGAAAGCAGGAGGGAAAGGAGATGCAGAAGCTTCTTTCGATTGAGATTACACCACTCAAGAGCGCTTTCTTTTTAAACTGCTATTTCTCTCCCGCACGCAAGATCCTACGCGAAAGACTGGGTCAACTCCAACTGTAACTGGGGTCAGGCCATAGCTCCTAGGCCAAGGAAAGGAACCGTGTATTCCTAGGCGGTGATCAGTAGGTGGTCCAAAGACTGTTGAAACACCTAAAGTAAAAGTTTAGTAACAAAAGAGTACTGATGCTGCAAGTAATGTTTTGTGGATCAAACAAACTCCTATTGTCATACATACTCAAACCATACCAGTTTTCATCTATGTCCACCTACTCCTCCTATCGTTATGTCAACTTACCCCTCCTATCGTATGCTTGCATGTCTGTGACTAACCCACCCCTCATAAGAAGTAGCTGCTTTAATAGTAAAAAATATACACCCACCGCACGTTCAAACTAGAAAGCAATTTCTGAAAATCCCCAACGTTTCTTATCGTTCACTTTACCCTTTTTTAGATCGATCCTACTTTATCTTATCATCAATCTTATGCCCACTCGTTGCTTCTTCAACGTCTTTACTCTAAAAGAAATTAGACTCGTCGACTCCCTTAGTGACATCTGCAGTATCTGGTATATCTAAATGCCTGTACTCACGCCTAAGTTTCATCATTTCGAAAAGTAATATTCTTTTGATTCTCTTTTTGACTAAAGAAAAAAAGGAAGCTAAGCTATATTTCGATCCAAGCCCTAGGTTTGGCTCACGCCCGGAAACCGATAGTACAAGGGTCGGTGGAGGGGACCCTTAGACCTATGGGATGAGATTATAAGGAGGACTGAGAAGGCAAGACGGATATCAAAGGATTCTCTTCGGTCAGGGCTTATATAGGCTCTTCAAGACGAATGGTATCGATGCACTGCTCTCAGGCGAGATTGAACACGAAAAGGGTGCATCAAGGCTTGAATAAGGAAGAAGTCACCTTTGTCGGTTTTCAAATTGAGGACCAACAGTGCTCCGAAAGTGAGAGAAGAGATCTGACTCACCGACATCCACATCAAGAGAAACAGACGAAGCAGCTCAAGCGGAGCTAGAAACGGAAGCCGAAGCAGCATCTTCTTCCTTTTTCCATACAGAGAAAGGTGCCTTCGCTTATAAGGCCTTTATTTTTTTTCTTTTATTTGATTCCTTAGAAGAAATTGGAAGAAAACCGGTTGGACCTTAGCGAAGTATTTTGGGTTCATTACAACCTGATCCTATTCAGAATCGGAGAATAGGAACGAAGTAGCTCGCCTAAAGAGGAACTACAATGATTCTTTACTTCGATTAAGAAAGAGCTTTCTCAATAGAGTTGCTTACTACGAAAAGAAAGATGCCCCAAGACAAGGTACTACTGTAAAGCTCATTGGTCTCAACGCCTTCTCAATCGAAAATGGAAACTGTCAAGATTGTCGTCTATATACGAAAACAGTGGCAAATAGAAGGAAGAGAGTGCCCAAATTCTATTTCTTAATAGACGTCAGTCAGTCGCGGGCAGCCCATCTTCGTCTCCCCCTCCATCAGCTTATTCAAGGGTGCATTAGTAAGTTTTCCATTTTTTTCTAAATTACTGGAGGCTGCTCATCGGACCTGCTATTGATGTCGATTCATACACACGTCCATGACAACTAGAGTAAAGCGTTCTGCTTGCTGGCTTTACAAAAATTTCCTTATCTCTCGCTCAAGCTCTCTCCTAGCTAAAGGAGACTCTATATATAATAGTACTTTTTATTGCAATTGCATAAGTAAAGGTGATTTCAGGTTGACCTGTCATAAACTGTCTTACTAATAAGGCGCTGAAAAGTGCTAAATGCCCAGTAATAAATGACCTGCCAGCGTATGACCCGAAAAGGAACCCACTTGATGTTCCGACAGTTAGACTGTGAAAAGCAGGGATTCTGGCGGTAAAGCTGATAGAGGAGCCGAATTATGTAGTAGGCCCGCTTGGTGCTCCAGCCCAACCAAAATGGAAGAAGCCCTCGAACCCACTCTTCTTCCCCCCCACCTACCCATCAAGTAGTAGGTAAGTAGGGGCCTCGTCATCTCTATTTTCCTTCCCAGGAAGACGGAGAAACTACACCTGATTTTTACGAATTATGTTCTCGGAATACGAATGAGATCAGAAAGGCCATCATTGGGGCAAACAATGCAATAGCTTCGGTGAGAGCAAAGCCCAAAATGGCATATCCAAATGATTGTTTAGCCAATGAAGGATTTCGCGCCACGGAATGAATCGAAGAACTGAGGACGTTTCCTATACTCAAAGCAGCATAAATCACAACAATTTTTCAATTGGAAGCAGCTATTTACTCAATCGCTGTCGTCCTTTTTGGGCTGGGTCTCCAATGAGGTGATAACTGCTTCGACAAATTCTTTAGCCTCTTCCTTACTCATCTTAGGAACAGGCTTTTCGCCTTCCATAGAAGGTTTATTACACTGCAAACAAGATTCTTGTATGTCCTCCCGGACATAGTCATATTCCCTACAACCAAAACAGTATTTCATACAATATTTTGGCTGCCAAACTTCCTCGGGACAACCTTCGGGATCCCGATCTGGGTTCATTGTATTATCTATCATCGCAGTCGCCCTTTTGGGCGGCTTCCACTGCTTGTGAACGTGCGCAATTATATTTTTTATATCTTGTGGTGACAAGATGTTGAGTAGATTAAAGTCCCTGGGAAAAGTGTGCACCAAAAATAAAATTTCGTAAGGTTCTAGCTCTTTGAGAAGGGAGTCTATACTCCCAACTAAACCGGGGAAATCCCTATAATGGGATTTTAGCACCCATGCTTTAAAGATTTCTTTGTAATTGGCAGACGATCCCCCCGAAGAGTATGAGCGAGTACCCGGAAGTTTATTCATAGTAGGGCGTACTATTATTGTCCTCCTAGAATCCAAGGCATTTCGTCGGAATACATCCTGTCTTTTCACCTTTGTAGTCCTATGCATAGTCAGTACTATAGCTCCAATCATAGCTACTAATAAAATCAGACTAGAAACCAAAAACCAGACGGAATAGTAGGTATAAAGTAAATTGCCCAATGTTTCCAAATTAGTCCAACTTCGTACCTTTCCGGCATAAACCGTATATCCCAGAGAGGTCGTATTTCTGTGGGTTGGTAGTAATGGAATGGTTTCATTATCTAAAATGAAGAACATTTCCCACCAAAAGATCAGTCCAATAATACCACTTACTGGTAAATAGCGCAATACTTCTTCGTGAATCTCCGCTATTTGAATATTGAACATCATAACCACGAATAGGAATGAAACGGCAATAGCTCCTATATGAACTACTGGGAAGATCATAGCGGAGAAGTCGAGACCTAACAAAATAAGTAAACCAGAAGTGTCGCAAAAGACTAGGATGGGAAACAAAACGGAATGTACCGGATTTTTAGCACGTACAACCATCAAACCAGAGACCAAAGCAGGGCTCGACAAAACAGAAAGTATCATGGTACGTCGTCCTTCCTTGAAATGGAACTTGAATGCTGGAGCGAGAAGACGCATTCAAGTCGATCTATTACAACCAGCGCGGTTGTTCGTATTTCATTTTCTTCTTCCAAGCCGACGCTCTTCTTATAAAAGAAAGCACTCACTGAATTACTTACTGAATCTCGTCTTTCTCTCGACGCCGATAATTTTATACGTGTCCGGGTCGATCAGAGGCATACTTGGCTTAAGACAGGTAGAGCCCTGGTAATCCATATCAATGCCGACCGAAGCTTCCCAATATCCTTCATCTCATAGCTCCTCTGCGGTATTTGATCTCCGCAACACCATCACCTTCCACAAGTATGTCATTCACATAGAGCAACAGTGAAAGCAGACCTCGTCTCTTATGAAAGAATGAACAGAGCCTTATCATGCTAGCTCTGCGGGAAAACAAAGGTAAGAATAGTAGACCGACGGAACTTTTCCAACCAGGCTGTGCTTTTTTGCTCGAGTGCCACCATATATGAAATTCTCAGCTTTGGCTTGGCTCTTCCACTTTCCTCCGCGCAAGTTTCTAGTTGCTCTCCCAACAGCACTTTGCTTTTCTAGTTTTCTATCCTTATGGATATTTCAACTACTTCGCTTTGAGGCCAGGAAATAAGTGCGATGTAAATCTAGAGTTGGGCTAGTTACACCAATATAGGGTTTTCTCAGGCGCAAGCACCTATTTCTTGACATATCCAGTTTCTCAGCATATCTGGGCTCTTAGGCAAGACGACTCCTCTACTTGCTATGTTCCCTTTCGGAGAGTAGCTTTGATCCGGCCTTCTGATTCTCCACCGCCTGCTCTGGATATCGATGGCTCTCCTGTGGCTCGTTTCACTCTTGTTGCCAATCAACGAGAACGAGAAACTCTAATCGAGAAGCTTCGAATGAAGGAGCTGATGTTTCGCTCTAAGTCCCTACACGGCGGGATACAGAAAGCTAAAGTGAAATATACTTCCGCCTTTGCTAATGCTGCATTACCAAGATTTGTATTTGCTGGTATTTCAAGAAATTACATGTATAGAAAGGAACTATGCCCTCTCCATCTGCTCTCAATCTATCTTTCTTGTTTGTTTAAACACCAAGAAACATGTGCCCAAACCTGCCATCTTTAATGTGAATCTCTTATCCACCTAAATTTTATTGGCTTAGATCAGATGCATCTCTTCTATCGACACCGCTGGTAACTTACCACTTTGCTATAGCAGATCTGCTAGGGTTCGTGTCATCTAGACTTTACTCAACATCTCTGCTACCGAGCCTCCTTCTTCAAAAGGTGCCGATAGCTACTTATATACTTCCTTGAGATGGCTAGAACCTTCGAAACTGTCTTATCGCAACCCATAAGCTAGGACCAATCATCATTTTTTTTGCATTTCAGAGCTGTTCTGTTCCAGATTGCTATCTGTTCTTAGCTGCTCAGCTCTATTATTCAAAAGAGCTAATGCCAAACCTGATACGCACCAGTTCCACTACCTTATCCTGGGCACCGGCTAATCACTTCTCTATACTGCTCAAATCAAGGATGGTTATTGAATGACAGGAAGAGATCTATTAAAACTTTGTTGTGCTTCACTTCTCAGCTACCAAATAAGGATAAATGAGAGGCCGAAGTCAATGACAAAGATGAATTACGAAACAACTTATCCAATATTTGGATAGTCTTTATTTCTCAACTCATCTCTCTCTAGTCAGCTGCTTGCGATTCGATTCGAACCTTTCTGCTCCTCTTTGCTTTATTGCTGCTCCATCTCGGATCTGATCTGAGCTGCTATTCGCATCTATTCTCTTGGTTCTAACCATTTCTTGTGCATCATTCTTTCTGGATTTCTGCCAATCTCTTTCCTTGTGGATCTCATTCCTGGGTTCGGTAGGTTGATGGCTAAGGGAAGGTCTAGTCTAGTACGGATAGGAATTTCAGACTGGAGGATGCAAGAGAAGCAGATCTTCCTCGGCAAAAGGAAGAGAAGCAGAAGCCAAGCCCTATTGGAAGGGTTCTCTATCTTCGTATAATCTCTATGGATTGTGATTCCCTTGGTTGGGACGGTTGTAGGCTCGAGACAGAGAAGTCTCTTTGCTTTTCAGCCGGTTCTCATCTAGCCAGTTCGTGATTCATTTCTAGATGATCAATGGGGAAGGTCGGTATCCAGCTTCCTATCGGCACTTTTGAGACAGGTCACTAGACCTATATCTCTCATGCTGAAGTTTCCTATTTCCATTGTTGGTTGAATACGGCTTCTTGATAAGGCTAATTCTGTTTCCTGCTCGAAGCATTGTTGGTTCATAGCTGATCTTAAGGGAGAAGGTGCCGGTTAGACTATAGCCAGTGATTATCCGGATCTGGATCTCATTGCTTTAAAGTAGGAACCCTTTCTTAGTCCTAGCTTTTCTTATGAATTCCTAGCCCGGCCCCTTCTTGATATCATGCCTTGCTTCTGGACTTTTCTTGTTTTGGTCTGGCATCTGCCCTTATTTTGGTAAGGGATAGCCCGGGATCAACTCAAGAAGAGCTTGACAGGAGAGGAGTGCAACCTCACCATTCATTGACTTTCCTACAACAGATCAAGACATTCCAATCAATTCAACCATTAGGTAGGCCCCGCCCCGGGCAATGCAAAGAAATAAAAGTCACCCCCATTAGTTATAGCTTCTTACTACCCCTGCTGCTTCCGAGTTCGATGAATATTCTGGATTTCTAGCAGCTAGCATCTCCGGACTACCCGATCCATCAGTAGAACCAGAGGTCGTAGGTTTCAGTTTACGTTTTGTGTGTGTCTGTAAAAGGGAAACTTTCGAGTAGAGTGCTCATCTATGGACTGGCACCCATATTCCGAATTCTTTGCTTTCAGGGCAGGGTGGATAGCTTTAGCTTTGGGTTGGTTGGTTTGCTGGTGAGTTATGTCAGCTGGTCTAACTTCTTGTTTCTAGCTAGTTTTCGTTGGGTTGAGGGTTTGAGATGTCTCTTGCTCTAAGGGATGGGAAGGTTCTCCTCAAGTCAAGGGAATTCTCTATAGCAAGGGAAAGCAGTCCAGTTCACCCTCGGCCTCGATCGAATGTTAAGTAAGTAGGGATGTCTTTCTCCGGCACTGGCACTGCTAGCTAGTGGAATAGGATGGAATGAGCAGAGTGACGCGAGGATATATAGCTCGGATAGGGTTCCTGGTTGCAGTGGTCTCTTATGGTGTTCGTCTAGTTTAGTGATTAATAGAAGACCTTCTCTTGCCTTTATCCTTTTAAGCAGGCTGGAACGGTTCCTATCTCTCTTCCTCTCTCTATTTCATACCTGGCTTCTAAGCTTTCCACTATCTGGCTGGATATCTTCCGTTCTGCCAATCATTATGGAATCCGTGGGGAAGGGCTGTTAGCTTAAAGAGTGTCATTGTTGGTGTCAGCATGGAAGGTTCGTACTGTTTGTTTGGTAAGGGTAGATACGGTTCATAGGTGGAAGAATCATACATATTAGCCTCAAGGCAGCGTCTTCAAATGCGCCGGAGTTATGATCGTCAAGATCACTACTACCTATAATCGAGGCAAAAAGGATGGTTGTTCCGGACTAGGATGTAGGGTGTTAGTTATCTGAGGAATCCAGTTGTGAAAAGGAAACTTGTGGTTAGAGATCTGGCCACTGCATTATTCACGGAACGAGCCTTTACTCATTAGAGTGGATAGCACCCTCATTCTTTTGAAACGAACAAACAGCTAATGGCTACCTCAAGGCCTCTTCGAAACCCTTACAACTAACTGCCTTCTCTTTTACAAAG